GAGGGAAGTGGGTAAATGGCCGATACTACTGGAAGGATTCCTCTTTGGCTTATAGGTACTGTAACTGGTATTCCTGTGATCGGTTCAATAGGTATTTTCTTTTACGGCTCATATTCCGGATTGGGATCATCCCTATAGTAATCGGATGAGCCGGATTGTAGACATGAAAAAGTAAGAACTCAATAGGACCTTACCCCCCGAATCAGACAAAGAGGGGTAAGGTCCTATTGAGTTCTTACTCTTCGGGTAAGGCTTTGTTTGATCTATTCCATAACATCAAAAAAGTTGGAAATTCATCCAGTCAACATAATCATAATATTAGATTCATAGAAATGATAAAAGGATGCTTTGTTTCTGATGATGTTTTTGAAAAATGGAATCCCTTGATTGATTCATAGTATCTGTTCCGCCATAGTATGAGGGCCCCTTCCGAAACAAGAAGAAAGAAGGAATCAATTGATTTTTTGGATGACACAGGATTTCTACAGATGAGACATCCTGCAAACCATTTCTATACTAATTTAATTGAACCTTACTCTACTCTATTCTATAAAAATAAAATTTCATCAAGTCAAAAAAGACTCTTACTGTTCCGGTTGAAAGGGGAAAATCTTGGATTTTTGCACATATCCAAATCCTTATTTATTATCTCATCTTAAAATTTAATTTTTTTTTACTTGAAATTTTATAAGTTCGTTGAAGAAGTTCTATTCGTTTACTAAGCCATCCCCCTTTTTTGTTTGTCCGCCACTTCTTATGAATCTAAAGAAAGAGGTTCCGATAGACCTGGAAAAGAAAACAGTAATCTTTGACGAACAAGATCAAGAATCATTATTATTTCGACACAAGAAAAGGAATTTTCTTGTGTCGAAAATTAGGAAGACAAGTAATCCCTCCCAGAATCATTCTTTCATTTATCCCTTGCCGCGTATTCTCTTCCTACTTAATGTTATGCCGCCTATTGTCTATTAGAATTCGATTCTATTAGATAGAAAAAACTATTGATGCATTCCATGGCATTTACAATCTGGCAATAAGAAGCGTCACACCGCTCCAATTTGGATTGAAAAAAAAAAAAAAGGGGGGGGGTCAAGTAGTCTTCTTCGCAATATACATACTATTACTAGGAATGGGATACAAGCAATTCCCGGCATCTCGCAGAAAAGCAGTATAAACAAAGCAAGACAAGGGGCTTTCCATATTTTTTTGGATCATACATAATTGCATTGATCAACAATAATTCGGCCCTTATTTACCAACTTGATGAATCCGTGGATCTAGAAATTCATTTCGGACAATTGAACCTTCTCAAACTGTTTCTTTTTGAGAACCAAAAAGATTTGTGCTAGGATAACAGATGCCAAGAAGAACAACAAACCTTGAACACGTAATGGATCTTGAAGTACTATTTCTGCATCTCCCTGACCAAATCCACCCACATTGGGATTACTCGTTAATGGCTGATCAAGCTTGATGGATTCACCCTCTGAAACAAGAAGTTCTGGTCCTGGAGGTATAATATCAACCACTTGGTGTCCATCCGATGCATCGGCTATGCTTATTTCATATCCCCCTTTTTCTTTACGTACTATTCTGCTTACTATACCTGCTGCTGTAGCATTATAGACTGTATTGTTACTCTTGCTCCCGTCGGGATAAATCTGACCCCTTCCCCTGTTCCCGCCTACGTATATGGGATATTTTAAGAAGTGAACGTCTTTCTTAGTAGAAGGGTCCGGAGAAAGAATGGGAAAGACGATTTCACTATATTTCTGACCAGGAACAGGACCCACTACAAGAATATTTCTTTTAGTGGGGCGATAGCTCTGAAAAGACAGATTGCCCATCTTTTCTTTCAGCTCGGGAGAAATACGATCGGGGGGAGCTAATTCGAATCCCTCGGGTAAAATAAGGACAGCCCCCACATTCAAAGCCCCCTTTTTACCATTAGCAAGAACTTGTTTCAGTTGCATATCATAAGGGATTCTAACAACTGCTTCAAATACAGTATCAGGAAGCACAGCTTGTGGAACCTCAATATCCACGGGCTTATTAGCTAAATGGCAATTGGCACATACAATACGCCCGGTTGCTTCTCGTGGATTTTCATAACCCTGCTGCGCAAAAATAGGATATGCATTTGAAATAGATGTCCGAGTTATTACATATATCATGATCAATACAGAAATGAATCGAGTCATCTCTTTCTTTACCCAGGAAAAGGTATTTCTATTTTGCATGGTCCAATAATTGATCCCGGAAATTTCTACAATAAATTAGGTAGGTAGCTAGCATAGTTCCCTATCCATGATTCTGCCATTGTACTGGAATAATTGTACTGAAGTATAGTAGGAATCCCCTGGGCGGGTAGAAGTATAAAGAGTGAGTAAGCTTCAAAACGGTTTGTTTATGTACGAAGTAGCATCACGATTTGATTGATATCAGCAGATCAAATGAGTTCTTCATTCATTCATTGAATGATAAATCACTACAAGTGAAGGAGATACACGATTTAAATAATGGAAGATCCAATATTTCAAAATTGTATCTAGAATGACTGGAAAAGTGGAAACAAGACCAGATATAATTTGATCGTTATGAGCAAATCCAAAATCTTTGTAGACCGAACCAATCATTAGTTCCCACCCCCGGGGTGAGTGGAATCCGATACATAAATCAGTTAATAAAAGAATAGAAAAAGCCTTTATTGTGTCGCTTAAGTTATAGAGGAATTCCTGAACCCAAGAATTCAGAATGACAAGTTCTTCATTACCCAGAATAGAATAACCACTTAGAATAGCAAAACAGATTATATTTGTCGAGAAATCCAAAATGATATGGATATGATCTTCGTTGTGCATTTTGACCAATTGCATCGTCTCTTTGTGGATTCCTATACGAAGCTTTTGTATCTGTGTCTCCGGGTACTCTTTTATCATTTCATCCAACAGGAATAGTTGTTCTAATTCTATGAATCTTTCTAGAACGTTCTTTTCTTGAATATCATTCAAAAAAGTTTCGGATTGTCCGGTATTCCACCAATTAGTAACCCAAGGTTCCAGACTTTTATTAAATGAGAGAGAGATCCACCAGGGCAAAAAGACTATAGATGCAAGATACGGGAGGGGAGTCAATGCTTTCTTTTTTGACACTTTTCATCTGTGAATTGTTAATGAACCCGCTTCATTCGCCGACTCTATCTGATCCGATATTTCTATGAAGCATGAGTTCTATAACAAGGTATGGAACCTATGGATCTATTCCTTTTTTTTTTTGAATTGTTTAGTCCTTGGATCTAGAAAGAATATAGAAATAGAAATAGAATAAGGGCCCGTTTCGAATGAAGAAATAATCAAATACTTTTCCCAGATATCTCAGTTGGTCAAATTCGAACCAATTCTATCTTCATTTGTTCTTTCGATGAATGCCCAAAAGAACCGCTTGAAATAATGAATATTATTTTGATTTCGAGACGAAAGAACTCCCCTCAATTATTTTTTCGAAATTTTCACTGGCTACCCACGACCCAGGAATAATTGAGGGGATATTTCTGAAAAATATTAATGATGAAATCCGAAATAGGTGACAAAACAAGAGAGAAATTGGATAGTTATGAGAGATCTAAACGTTTGGTTATCCAGGAGCTAAAGAAAGGATCAAAAAAGAAACATCGATTGACAAAAGAAAGATAATTAACGAGATATGATACATCTGTATCTAATGTATTAATCCAAAGTATTGGAGTATTGGTCCTAAAAAGAGAAATTATGTATTCCGAAATGCTCTGATATGTGTGATGAATACATACTTATTAGACTTGTTACTAGTAGAATTGAGTTCTATATGCAGAAAAAGGAGTTTTGGTCGATCAAAATTGCTTCTTATTATGGTTGTTCCGTATACGTCCGCCTGCTTTATTCTATGGGCCACAGAAGGATTACCAACGGAACGGGGGAAATAGAATCTAACATGTTTTGCTCGAATGAACGTTCCGAAGAAGCTTCAGTTATATTTAAAAGGGGGTTCCTGGGTCCCTTCCCTCATGCTGAGAAAGCATTCATTCCCTTCATTTCAAAATACTTCAATTGGCACGCGCAAGAAATAGGCCAATTCAGCAGCTTTTTGTTCAATTTCTCGTGGAGTAAAATTTTCGTCAGTACGGGTCAAGGGAATGGCGCCCTGGCCTCTGATTTCCATATAAAGGACACGTCGAGGATAAAGACCCTCTTTAACTTCCATTCTGATCGATTGAATCTCTCTCATAAGGAATCGAAGGAAGATGCGACGATTTATTCCAGGAAATCCCCAACGAAAAATACACACTATTCCTTCTTTTCTATCGAATCGATCATAACCGCTACCTACATTCCACGAAATTGTGCACCACAAATAGGAACTAATGAACAGACCTGCGATCCCATAGAAAGACATCACGATTCCTTGGGGAAAAAAAATGATTTGCTGAGACGGGAATAAAGATATCAGATTCCTACCAAGATAACTGGAAGTTCCAACCAATAAGAATCCTAGTGAACCTAAAAAAAGGATACAGGCCCAGCAGAAATTACTTGTTTTTCGAGACCCCGTTATAAGTTCTATCCATATACGTTCTGATCGATAGTTCATACTAGATCCAGTTGCATCCTATTGGAATTGAGAGAAGAGAATAAGCCAAATGAATTTGATTTTACTTTTTTTATTTTGCTCCCGAAGTAACTCTCATCAACTAGCACTATTATGACGCGAACTATTAGGAGTAATTCATCGAATTGGTTAGATATAAAATAATAACATCCCCTTCGTATAATACCACCACTATGTATATCTACATAATATAGATACGTTAACTTTCTATTTCAGATATCCGCTCTGATCCATTTTAAAACAGCTATCCCCCCATATACATGCATTTATCCATATATAATGTATCCGCATGTATAATCACTTTTTTATTTGTGCCCGGAGGGAGCCACATGTCGTATCATATTCCACTAAATGGATATCCCTATTATGATCCAAGTCCAAGTGTTGAAATAAATTGATGAAATTTTGTCCTATCAGGTCTAAACAATCTTGTTTTTTTGAACATGAAGAGATAAAGAAGCCATTGCAATTGCTGGAAACACTAAGCCCACTAAAGGCACAAAAATAGAGGGTAAATTGAAATCTGTCATAGAATGGGTGCCTCGATTTAATATTTGTACCTGTTATAAAGATATCTTATCTTATGATAAGTATATCTATTATAAGTATTATTAAGTATATAATAAGTGCAAGGAATGTAGAGCTAAATAAGTGTATCTATTCACCTTTCTACAAGAAATAGATGGATGATAATCCGCTTTATTATTCTTGTTCTACCGCCCTTATCTTCTAATAAAGAGTTTCTTACGAGTTTCCTAAGGATTTGTTAGAATCCGATCCAACAGGAATTCATAGTCAAAAGTGTAGGTCCTCGGGAGATATAAAAATATGCAACACTTCCCTTATAGATTTGAATTATTCTATATATATTAATACGATATATATTAATATGAAAGAAGGGAACATGAAATTCTTTTGATTTTTTTTCCCAATTCCATTCCGCGGAAGGAAGAATTCACTCTTTTCCTCCTGATAGGGGGTTCCTGATTACTAATCATGAATAGGGGTAGGATAAAAAATCTGCATCAAAAAAAGTAATTATCCGAAACTTCCTATAGAACTTATGTTACCAAAGAAAACTCCACTCTTCTTATTTTGACTTTGATTCCGATGAACTAAAGTTCGCTACAAATAACTGAGCCTAGCGCTCTACTTGAATTTTGATTCAAGGGAAAGAAACCGTGTAGCTGAAATAATTCACTCAGAACACCTTTTAAAGGATTACGTGGTACGATTGGATCAAATAAGCCCTTATGGAATAAATACTCAGCTGCTTGTGAACCGTCAGGTACTGTCTTATTCAATGTTTGTTCAATTACTCTTTTCCCCGCAAATGCAATGTAGGCATTGGGTTCAGCAATAATAATATCTCCCAACATACCAAAACTGGCCGTTACTCCGCCGGTTGTAGGAGATGTAAGGATTGATACATAGAATAATTTTTTATTGAATTGATAATCATATAAAGCGGAAGATATTTTAGCCATTTGCATCAAACTCAAACTTCCTTCTTGCATGCGTGCTCCTCCAGAAGCACACACCATAATAACAGGTAGAGATCTATTAGCAGCATATTCGATCAACCGGGTAATTTTCTCGCCTACTACGGATCCCATACTACCCCCCATGAACTGAAAATCCATAACCCCAATGGCTATGGGAATCCCATTTAGTTGACCTATGCCTGTTTGAACAGCCTCAGTTAAACCTGTCTTTCTTTGATACGAATTGATACGATCTCTATAAGGTTCCTCTTCCGAGTGAAATTCAATGGGGTCAATAGAGACCATGTCTTCGTCCATAGGATCCCAAGTGCCCGAATCAACCGAAAGTTCGATTCTATCTGAACTACCCATTTTCAAATGATATCCACATTGTTCACAAATATTCATTTTTGACCTAAAAAATTTCTTATAATTTAATCCATAACAATTTTCGCATTGAACCCATAAATGTCTGTATTTTTTATTTCCATCGAAATCATTAGATCTTCCTCTTATATTGAAATCACTGCCATTACCGCCAGTTCTTATACTAGAACTCCCCCTGTCACTATCACTTACACTTTCACCACTACAAATGTAACTATAAATATAACTGTAAATGTGATTGTCGCTACCACTCGAAATGTACTTATCAATACTGATTTCAGAACGAAGATAACTATCAATGCAACTATTAATGTGATTATTCCAACTATACGTAGTATCATACATATAATGATCATAGTAGCGATTGTCACTCTTAGACCCGCTATTCAGATAACTAGAAAAAGCAGTTTCTAGTTCACTCAGAAAAGAACTATCATTGTCAATCTCAAAAACCCGATTTTCAATATCAAAATATACGGAATAACTGTTACCAGTACTATCCCTAACTAAAAAAGTGTCATCAGAGATGAAACTCCAAATGTCCCTGACACCGAAAAAATGATCAACATTACTGCAACTATTACTTTCGCGCCAACCATGATTATGATTGTTTTTATTCGTATCATTTAGAATGGGATCTTCACTTCCACTGGTATTTCCAACAGGACGACCAAGACTGTCCATTGATTTACCTAGCCCACACCTGTGTTCTAACTCCTCGTTAGACAACATTGAATTGAACCACCATTTTCCCATAGATCCTTCCTGCCCCCTATTTGAAAATACAATAAATGAATAGTCATTCGACGAAAAATCATTTTACTATTTCATTTCCTATCGGAATACGCATATAGATCCAATCACTAGGATTATTAACTAATAACGAGTAACTATTGAACGAAAGAGATGATTTTGTGGGAATCGGGAGTATCAATTCACTATATATGATGGAACCTTTTCTTCAATTATTATAAATAGAAGATAG